TCCTACCCTACTTCGCTAGCTAGACTATCGCAAGTCATTTATACCAAAAGACCTGGCCATCGCCAACCAAGAGGGGGATGAACCTACTTCCAGAGACTACTCGCCTTGAACTCCGTCCCCTGAACTTGACTGCTTATGCAACTACAGTGCTATAAAAAAGAAAAATGGCAGGAGACCACATACCAAGAAAGAAAAAGCTAGGGATGAGCTACTTACTAGCTTAGACCTTTGCGTTTCAATATCAACGATTAGAAGAGGTACGAAGTGAGCCACAAACCATATTTCTGATTATGCTCATTCCATTTGACTGCTAATCACAAATGACATTCAATCTTTCTGCGATAAGAAGATAAATGATTTCATTACCATAGATCCAGATAGCATAAGGGAGGGGGAATTCTTTCTTTTTTGATTTTCTATAATCTATAATAAGGTAAAGTGCTCCACCGGTACACCTTTCTGGTCTTCCTTCTGAGCCAGGATCAATACCAAAAAAAGAAAAATGAAAAGCGCTAAACCAGATCGATCTTTCGGCATAGGAAATCGGACTGTCTTTCTTACTTATACTAAGTTAAGGGAAAAAAAAAGAGCTTTCTCCGCGATTCATTGCTTACTTAGCCTTCTCAGTTTAGCATCCTACCAAAAAATCTTCTTTCTCAGGGTCAATCTAGTCCTCTTTGAATTGATCTCGTACTCTAGTAGAGAAATGGAAGTCTTTTTCTAGAAAAGATGAAGACAGGGAATCGGAACTAAATCATTCTTTCTTTGTCGACTATGGACTTTGACGACTCTAGCTTCATCTTAGGGAAAGTCAAAAGAAAAGCATCATTCACATCTTACAGTAATTTCTTAGGGACTCTAGATCATAGACTGGGATCACTCGAGATCGATGGCTATGCACTCGCCCGAATGCAAACATTGGCTTGTTAGATTTTCCTTTGAGCGAGCCGTTGACTACTATTTACAATAGAAATGAAAGTAAGAAAACAGGCATTGAGAAGGGTAGTTCGGGCAACGATCTGGTTTTTTGCTATTGGCACAAGCAGGTCCCTACTATCTAAGAACACTAGCAATGATATCTCATCTCTCTGACTTAGGTTCCGAAGCTTGTCGCAAAGAAGAGAGGGAAAGAGCGGAAAAGCGGGTTTTACGTCAACAGTTCTTCCTCGTTCCGACAAAGAGTGTGTTTCCTTATTCTTTTTTAGCTTTGAGCTTGGTTCAGATTGGACACGTCCTCACTCGTTCTTTTTTCAAGATCTTTGAGCCTCTTAAGGATGCCGTAGGGATTCTTCTAACAGGTCTGTCCCTGTGCTAATAGACCCACTCCAATCCCGGGAACCTTACCTGAGCTACTAAAATCTTGGAAATCGACTAGCCTTACTTCTTTCGGGGCTCCATCCCTCTTGACTATATAGGTAGGGGCTTAGCTGCTCCTAGTCAGATAAAAGTTCTATGCTGGGGCTCTCGGCAACCCTGAACTACTAAAAACCTGGCCCTTTGATGTGCTTGCCCAGCCTCTTCCACTAGAAAGAGCTTCTTCTCTTAAGGCTTCTTGCCAGTAGTGAGAAAAACCTTGCTTATCTATCTTTAGAAAGAGGATAGATAAAAAGATAACTAGATCAATGTCTTCCGTCTTCGTCTGCTATAACCTTCAAGGAAGATGCAAAAGGCAGAACAGATGATAAGACGATGCATCTTTTCGTCTTCTCGTCAGGATCTATATAGGGGATCGAATGCATTATAACTCCTTCTATCTAGCGCTCTCAAGCTGAGGTAACTCGAAGCTTTGAATGGCTCCTGCCTAGCTTCCTTCCAGTGATTAGAGTCTTCTGTTTGCAGTTTTGAATCTTGCTATGAGTGCCTTTACCCTTCTCTAAGAAGCCATAGGACTGTGCTATGAGGGAGGAACCCTTTCTTCTAATGCTTCCTCCTTACTCTTCTAGTATTGGTTTCATGCCGTATTTCACTCAACCAGCCTCAAGTTTTTCTTTATATTCCTTCTTACGGTTATATCCTCTTTGATATGTCCTTCAGGTATAGGGGAGTAAGTAAGGTTTTCATTCCTTCCTTTCAATGCTTCCTCCATGCCTCTAGTACTGTAATATGAGGGAAAGCTCTAAGAGGAAGAATTCTAAATCCTATTACATCTATAAGATAGAGAGGTAAAGTCCTTCCTAGGAGAGTGAAGCAACGAAGGCTGGAAGTAAGAACTCTAAACTTTCTCTTTAGGTATCCCCCCTCCGTACCCTGTGTGAAGGAGCTGTAGAATCAGTCCTAGCTATCTGATAATAGCAGCTGGGATCACAGAGAGTAGCCAACCCAGTCCAGTAGCACAGTCCTACAAGCCAACGGTTGCTAACTTTCTTTCAAATAAGATCTGTCCCAGCTGGCATTATTCTTTAAACCACCTTCTCTTGATGTAGAAAAATCCCCTTTATTTGAGGGTAATACAGAATTAGCTCTATCTTATCCAATGGGAAACTTTAGAGTTCATCCTTTA